TAAATATGATATGTAGAAAGCCTATTTTCTAGTATTTATTAGTTATTAGCGGATTTGTTCTTTCTTTCCTTTTTTTTTCTTTCTATAGTGGAGATAGTCGCACGTAATGACAGATCACGGCCATATTATTTAAAGCTTGTGGTAAGAAAGGGTTTCGTTCTAATGCCCTAAAATAATATTCCAAAGCTTTCGTATGTTCTCCATTCCTTGTGTGGATAAGGCCTATGTTATAGAGTATATAACTTCTATCATAGGGATCAATTTCTAGTCGCATAGCTTCATAATAATTCTGTAAAGCTTCCGCATAATTTCCTTCGGATTGAGCCGACATCCGTTACGGTCGTCATTCGATTCAAAGAATCTCCGTTCCAGAACCGTACGTGAGATTTTCATCTCATACGGCTCCTCCTTTTTTATTTTTTATGTGCATAATGAGAATAATACATGAAATCAAAAAGATTGAAATTATTTCATTATGAACCGAGCGGGACTAGTGTTTTTACAAGAAATCTCTAGCCAACCTTCCTGTAAAAGATCTTTTCTTAATATCAAGTATCTTGGTACTAGATAAAAATGATAACTCTAACAATTTCTTTGTTCTTAACACCTCTTAATTTCCAGGAATTAGTCACTTCAACAGTCTTCGATGGTTATACGGGTATCCAAAATACGAACGAGATGGATGTTTGTTGTACCAACCATTCTTGTTAGTCCCGATTCCGATAAAGAAAAGGTAAAATTTGATAACAAAGTTTTCATATTGTTGATTCCTAGGCGTAGTGCTTCTTCCCCTATGCTGCCTATTGGTACTAGTGGAGTAAGATTGACCTAACCCATAGGTGTAACCTTTCGCTCAATACTAGAATCTACAATTGAAGCATCTGAAGCTGCATTAATCGGGGATACACGACAGAAGGAATTGTTTTATTTACAAACTTCACCTTCACGATAAGCGTAGATTTATTTCAATAATTTTTTTCTTTCTCTCCCGAATAATGTATCTTTCTCCGAAGACTGAAAACGGTAAATAAAAAAAAACATCAAATCGCACCATCTCTGTAATAGGTGAATGCCTCTTTTTCTCCTGAAGTTGTCGGAATTATTTGTAATAAGATATTGGCTACAATTGAAAAGGTCTTATCAATAAAATTTCCGTTTATCCGAGATCTGGGCATAGGTAGCAATCCATTCTATAATTTCTTTTACTTACCTCTTATGAGAAAATGATCCCACAAGCAAAGGAATTATACAGTACGAAATAACATAAAAAAAAGAATCATTAAAAAAAAGGATATGACCTTCTATTCAAATTATTATTTTTCAAAGGAATCAATAAAAAGAATTAGATTTAATTTAATCCAAATGGAGTAGTATAAGAATGAAAGGAACTATTCCGATTTTATCAAAGTTAAAGAATCAAAGAATTTATCTTACAGATTAGGATAATTAGAGAAATTTGAATTGATATGCTCCAAAGAGTAACAAGACTCGAATGATCATTCTATGATGAACCGTCTGTTTTGTGTTGTGTGCATTACATAGTGGGTATACACTATAACAATCAAATATAAAGATTCCTGTGATGATTCATTAATTTGGAATAGATCCATGGGGGTAAGGAGTTATTATTGAAAAATCTAAAACTGGAAAAGAATTTTAGAAGTTTTATGAACACGGAATCATAGTCTAAAAAACGAAATAGAACCATGATTTATAAATAGAATCATGATCTAAAAGAAAAGTATCCATTAAACATAGTTAAAAAAAAATGGATCGATTGATTCATTCTAATGCATTGATTTAATCTGGTATAAAATTGATTTTCTTTGGTATAAATAAAGAATAACTATTGGAAAAAAATGGGAGCGCCATCTTCACAAAAATGAAATGAACAGTTTTTCATAAAAAAAATTGATCTTTATCCCCCTCCTTGAAGGAAGGATTTTTCTTTGATGAAAAGTTTTATATATTTTTTTATATTTAGAATTGATTGTACGTACCTATCCAAAAATCTAATATGAATGACTCACTATTCACTCGGTTTCTGGGCCATAATCATTATGTAGGAGAGATGGCCGAGTGGTTCAAGGCGTAGCATTGGAACTGCTATGTAGGCTTTTGTTTACCGAGGGTTCGAATCCCTCTCTTTCCGTACCTTTCACCTAATTCACCAATCTTATTGACAGCAATGTATCAAAACAAATAACAATGGATACTGTTATTCCAACAGTTAAGTTAGACTTTTCTTTGATTTTGATATAGATTCTTTATTCCTAATTTCTGCAGTACAGAAAAAAAAATATTGTCCGAACCCCTGTTTTATTTGAATTAGGTTTAAGTCTGACGAGAATAATATTCTACAACTAGCAATTCATTTATTTTCAAACCGACCCATTTACTATCTATTATTTGATTGACTAATCCTTTATATTGGAATGGGTGAAGGGTCAAATGTTTTGGCAATTCCTCACGGGGGGATGAATCAAGATAATTTTGAATC